ACAGTTTCTGTAGGTTGAGCACCCTTTTCAAGGAAATATAGAATAGCAGGAACATTTAAATAAGTTTGATTCTTTATTGGATCATAAAAACCCACTTTCCGAAGATCTCTTCCTTCTCTTCGGGATCGAACATCAATTGCAACGATTCGATAGACGGCTCATTGGGATAGATGTAGATGAATAATACCCCCCCTAGAAACGTATAGGAAGTTTTCTCCTCGTACGGCTCGAGAAAAAATGATTTAAAGTTTTATTTATGTTTATGTATAGAATTACAACGGCAAATGGATATATAAAATGATTAAATCAATATGATTAAGTTCTTTCTTCTTCTTCCTTCCTGAAAAAGAAAAAAACCATTCGTACTCATAACTCAAATTGGATAACTCTCAAATAGTTCAAAGGAAAATCTTTAGGCATTTCTTTTATTGAGTGGTCTTTAAACCCCTTCCTTTTTTCATTTGTTTCATTTCATTTTTTTTTTTGATTTGTTTTTATTATGGTTCAGTTATTGAGACAATTGTAAAGGGTGTTTCCTTGTTCTGGGATCCTTTATCTTTTTTTTGTTTTAAATCATTGGGTTTAGACATAACTTCGGTGATTCTTAATCCTCTCAAAATGGCAGCAACATACCCCTTTTGTGATTTTCTTTCTATCAAAGAATCATACAAACGGTTGATTCCTACGCGATACACTTTGTATCGAAAGAGTTTTATGAATTCCAAGAAATTTTCCTTTTGGGTTGGAAACTTGGAACCTTTTCGATTTCTATATCGAAGATATATTTACGAAGTTGTTCCAATTTATTGATTGGCATTAACCCTAGATCTTTGCACTTGAGAAATGAATCAATATTTTCTACTCGAGCTCCATCATGAACTATTTACATTACAACCCAACAAAAAAAGAGAGGGTATAGTGGAACAGAACAAACGATGTCGAGCCAAGAGCACCTCCATTCCTATAAAAAATGGTGGACGTAAGAATCCACAACGGATCATGTCTTTCAAGTCGCACGTTGCTTTCTACCACATCGTTTCAAACGAAGTTTTACCATAACATTTCTCTAATTTGGAGCCGGTATGGAATTGATTCTATTATGGAATCATGAATAATCATTGGTTCATCCGTTACATAGTAATCTATATTTTTTTCTTCTATATAAATAGATAGATATTTTTATGAAAAAGTTTTAGCAAGAATTAAACTTAACCCCCTATTTTTAACTCCATGCTTGATTAATAATAATTAAAAATATTAGAGATTAATAAAGAAATATTCTATTAAAAAAATAGAAATATCATAAAAAAAAAAACAAAAATAAGACGAATAAACGAGTTCTTTTTGAATATCTACATCTTCCTTTGACATTCTTATTTTTTATTTGAATATTATTTCAATAAAGTTTTACAGTACGACCCGCGTTTGATCCTCATAAAAGAGAAATATTTCTATTTCTTTTGGAATTGAATAATCATCGCTTAAAGCAGATAGATCGAAGAATAAAAAAACTGATGTAAAGGAAGATTTAAGTCATTATTCTTTCATTCTGATTTTTTCAATTAAATGAAAGAATAGGATAGTGGGTTTTCTTATCTATCAGATAGATAGAGCAACATTCACTCTTATAAACATTCTATGTTAAATATTTCAATTTGAAAATGGAAAAGATCCCCATTTTTTCACAAAAAAAAAACGATTGTCACTGAAATAGAGCGATAACAATATATACATATAAGTTATGCGTTTCCTCATTATATTCATTATATATAACATTATATATAATTATAATATATTAATATATATTTTCGTATTTTATTTGATGTGAGATTCAGTAATCTTTCTATAATCAAAAAGTAAAATGAATAAAATGGATGAAGCACCCTTGTCTCAATCTTTACATAGATTTACAATTATTCATTAGAGCCAAAGATGAACTATTGAAAAATAAAGTTCAAATAAAATACATCGATTACATATGGAATTTGATTGTTTATTAATAAGATTCGGACAGACGTAGATATTGAACTTAATACTTTCCGCTGCTCATTAACTTTTACCTACTCCCCGAATTCGATAGGAATCATAAATCAAATAAAGGTCCTTTTTTTTCGAGACGCTGACTATCTTGTCTAGGTATAAAGCCAAACAAGTATAGATTAAATCCTTGCCCCCCCCCTTTTTCTTTTTTATTTTACCCTAGAGTCTTAGAGATTTAATCCCCTTAATTGAATTCAATTATAGCATCAAAAACCCCCTCTTGGTTAGAAAATAAGAGATCCCCAGAGAATTTATAATTGAACTATTTCATTTAAAGAATAGGGAATAAGAGATAGGAGATAGAATATAGGTTCTTTCGAATTTCGATACATTTTACATCGTTGAGAATTCAATACGGAACGTAAGTTTTTTCTAAATAACTAACTTCTTTCAATATGAATATGAAGAGAATAAACATATGATGAAAAGCCCAACCAACTTTTTTATTGAATTCAAATCC